TAGGGTTAAAACCAAAAAATATTTGTTGCTTTCCCGATGTTTCCTCACGTTTTCGATAAAACCCTCTCGTAAAAGTATTTTAACAATGTTTTCGGTTATGTTAGTAGATGCTATTCGAACCATTCCTTTTCTATTCATGTCAGCATTTCGTATAGAGGTTATTATGTCAGCAATAGTGTCCCTACCCATGATGAACTAAAATTATTGGTGCCTCCAAATTTGGATATAATAAACATACTTTTTGTTTTATTTTTTATTTATGAATTATTATTAATTATTATTATTATTAAAGGTATATACGTGAGACACAATCTACTAATAATCTATTTCATCCAAATAACCTACTATAACTATATCATGGTCTCATCTTATAATACCTCGGGGGCTAATGAAACTATTTTAGTAAAATGGAAATGTCTCAATTCCCGGGCGATCGCACCAAAAACTCGAGTTCCTTTTGGATTTCCTTCTTGATCAATGACAACTGCAGCATTGTCATCATATCGTATTATCATACCGTTGTCACGTTTGAGTTCTTTACAAGTACGTACAATTACAGCTCTGATCACTTCTGATCTTTCTAGAGGCATATTTGGTACTGCTTCTTTGATCACAGCAACAATAACGTCACCAATATGAGCATATCGGCGATTACTAGCTCCTACGATTCGAATACACATCAATTCTCGGGCCCCGCTGTTGTCCGCTACATTCAAATGGGTCTGAGGTTGAATCATATCATTTTTTAATCAGTTCTTTCAATGCAAAAAGGGGCGAAGGAAAAAAAAAAGAAATATTCTTTGTCCAAAAAATAAAACTACAATTGTTTTTTTTTTATTCCAAAAACCTCTTTCCTTTGGTTCTACATTTCTATATTTCTATCCCGAAATAATGAATTGAGTTCGTATAGGCATTTTGGACGCCGCTATTGAAATAGCCTTTCTGGCTATATTTTCTGCTATTCCGCCCATTTCATAAAGGATTCTACCTGGTTTAACGACAGCTACCCAATATTCGGGAGATCCTTTCCCCGACCCCATACGTGTTTCCGCAGGTCTTACTGTAACTGGTTTGTCTGGAAATATGCGTACCCATATTTTTCCACCACGGCGTGCGTTTCGTGTCATTGCTCGCCGCCCTGCTTCTATTTGTCTAGATGTGATCCAAGCGGGTTCAAGTGCCTGAAGAGCATATCTACCAAAACAAATACGATTACCTCGATAAGATATTCCCTTCATTCTTCCTCTATGTTGTTTACGGAATCTGGTTCTTTTGGGGTTATAGTTGATGGTTGTTTCGCAATCCCATCTCTACTACAGAACCGGACATGAGAGTTTCTTCTCATCCAGCTCCTCGCGAATGAAACGATTGAAAACTATTTAACTATTTAAATAAGATATACATGTATTTAATGAATAATACACAATACACTGAATCCTGGGATTCTTTGAGATTTCATCAAATCTATTCGATATTTAGCTATCTTGTTTGGATATATAACTAAACATATATTTTATTTTGATAATGTCGTTTTTTATAACGTTATAACGAATCTTTATTTTTATTTTCCCTTTATCGTATCGGATCGCCAAAAATTTAGCAATCCAATAAAATAAAATAAAGCTTTCGCAGGCGAATATTTACTCTTTCAATATCTAGTTCAGTTGTAGCGTTAGCCCATGACCTCTCAGAATAAATGAATTGGTACCCGGTTTGTTCCGCCATCCCACCCAATGAATCATTAGGATTCATTTTCAATAGAATCTTCTGCATTCACAGGTTCCGTCGTTCCCATCGCTTCTCGATTAATGGTTAGGTCTGAATTTCTACAATGGAGCCCCTAATGAAATTTGTTCTTGAGTCAATCTTCTCAGTCTTTATTGGCTCGAGGCTCTTGATTTTTTTGTTCTATGAACGGATTCATCTAATTATAGATGAATCAGAGTATTGATGCTTTATTACATGGCCCTTTATGAGATGACTTATAGACCTTACATATTATATTGGAATTATATATCATTGATATTCTTTTTCTCTCTTTCTCTCACCCTTCCAGTTATCCGCATCCTTCTATATTTCGCTTCACAACTCACAATCAGATTGGTTTTTCTTTTGTTTATGCAAAAAAAAAAAGATTTCAGTTGCTACAATGATATGACCAATATATCATATCTTGACCGGTCTTTGGATCCAGATAATACGAAACGATGAGTTAGTTATTAGTTCTATAGTTATTAGTTTATACTATGGGTTGGTCCATTTTTTTTTTTTTTTTTTTTTTTTTGAATCCTAACCCTAAAAAAAAACCAACGAGTCACACACTAAGCATAGCAATTATATCAAATGGTCAATCTAATTTTTATTCAACCCTATAGAATTACAGAATTGCTCATTTTTGTTTTGATTGAACAGAAAAAGAATGAAAGACTTTATCATTTTTTGTTCTATCGTTGGATAGAACGTAAAGGAAAGTAAAGGCTTATTATTCCTCGTCTACAAA